TGGGGATACGATGCATTGCCGCTCGAAATCAAGATATTGGGATTGGACTTGCCAATCGATTCATAACCTTTCGAGCACAACCAATATATATTCGAACCCCTTTTACTTGCAGGAATACATCTTGGATCTGTCAATTATGTTATGGCAGAAGCCCCACTCACGGTGACCTGGTCGAGTTGGGGGAAGCCATAGGTATTATTGCGGGTCAATCAATTGGGGAACCGGGGACTCAACTAACATTAAGAACTTTTCATACGGGTGGAGTATTCACAGGCGGTACTGCCGAACATGTAAGAGCTCCTTCTAATGGAAAAATAAAGTTCAATGAGTATTTGGTTCATCCCACACGTACCCGTCATGGGCATCCTGCTTTTCTATGTTCTATAGACTTGCATGTAACTATTGAGAGTCGAGATATTATACATAGTGTGAATATTCCACCAAAAAGTTTGATTTTAGTTCAAAATGATCAATATGTAGAATCTGAACAAGTGATTGCCGAGATTCGTGCCGGAACGTCTACTTTTCATTTTAAAGAGAGGGTTCGAAAACATATTTATTCTGAATCAGAGGGAGAAATGCACTGGAGTACTGATGTCTACCACGCACCTGAATATACATATAGTAATGTTCATCTATTACCAAAAACAAGTCATTTATGGATATTAGCGGGGGGTCCGTGCAGATCCAGTATAGTGTCTTTTTCGCTTCACAAGGATCAAGATCAAATGAATGTTCATTCTTTTTCTGTCGACGAAATATATAGCTCTGACCTCTCAATCACTAAGGATCGAGTAAGACATAAATTGTTGGATCCTTCTGGTACTCGTAAAAAAGATAGGGAAATTCTTGATTATTCAAGACTTGATCGAATTATATCCAATGGTCATTGGAATTTCATATACCCTTCGATTCTCCAAGAGAATTCTGATTTCTTGGCGAAAAGACGAAGAAATAGATTTCTCATCCCATTACAATACGATCAAGAACGAGAGAAAGAATTAATATCCTCTTTTGGTATTTCGATTGAAATACCCATAAATGGTATTTTACGTAGAAATAGTATTCTTGCTTATTTTGATGATCCACGATACAGAAAAAAGAGTTCGGGAATTACTAAATATGGGACCGCGGAGGTGGATTCAATAGTAAAAAAAGAAGATTTGATTGAGTATCGAGGAGCAAAAGAATTTAGTCCGAAATACCAAATGAAAGTGGATCGGTTTTTTTTTATTCCCGAAGAGGTGCATATCTTACCCGGATCTTCGTCTATAATGGTCCGGAACAATAGTATCATTGGAGTAGATACACAACTCGCTTTAAATACAAATACAAGAAGCCGAGTAGGTGGATTAGTCCGAGTGGAGAGAAAAAAAAAAAGTATTGAACTAAAAATCTTTTCTGGAGATATTCATTTTCCCGGAGAGACAGATAAGATATCCAGACACAGTGGCATTTTGATACCACCAGGAACAGAAAAAAAAAATTATAAGGAATCAAAAACAAAATCGAAAAATTGGATCTATGTCCAACGGATCACACCTATCAAAAAAAAGTATTTTGTTTTGGTTCGACCCGTAGTCACATATGAAATAGCTGATGGGATAAATTTAGCAAAACTTTTCCCTCAAGATCTCTTGCAGGAAAAAGAAAATGTCCAGCTTAGAGTTGTCAATTATATCCTTTATGGAAATGGAAAGTCAATTCGAGGAATTTATCACACAAGTATTCAATTAGTTCGGACTTGCTTAGTATTGAATTGGGACCAAGAAAAAAACGGTTCTATGGAAGAGGTTCATGCTTCCTTTGTTGAAGTAAGGGCAAATGATCTGATTCGTGATTTCATAAGAATTGAATTAGTCAAGTCTACTATTTCCTATACCGGAAAAAGGTATGATACGGCAGGTTCGGGATTGATTCCTGATAATGGATTAGATCGTACCAATATCAATCCTTTTTATTACAAAGTGAAGATTCCATTAGTTACCCAGCATCAAGGAACTATTGGTACGTTGTTGAATCGAAATAAGGAAGGCCAATCTTTGATAATTTTGTCATCATTCAATTGTTTTCGAGTTGGTCCATTCAACGGTTCGAAATATAACAATGTGGCAAAAGAATCGAATCCCATAACTCCAATTAGGGGTTTGTTGGGCCCCTTAGGTACAATAGTACCTAAAATAGTGAACTTTTATTCATCTTATCATTTAATAACTCATAATCAGATCTTGTTAAACAAATATTGGCTACTTGACAATTTTAAACAGACTTTCCAAGTACTTGAAGTACTTAAATACTGTTTAATAGATGAAAATAGGAGGATTTATAATCCCAGTCCATGCAATAACATCATTTTGAATCCATCCCATTTGAATTGGTGCTTTCTACATTACAATTATTGTGAAGAGACATCCACAATAATTAGCATTGGACAATTTATTTGTGAAAATATATGTCTATTTAAATATGGACCACACATAAAAAAATCTGGTCAAATTTTAATTGTTCATGTTGACTCTTTAATTATAAGATCAGCTAAGCCTTATTTGGCCACTCCAGGAGCGACTGTTCATGGACATTATGGAGAAACCCTTTCTGAAGGAGATACATTAGTTACATTTATATATGAAAAATCCCGATCTGGTGACATAACGCAAGGTCTTCCAAAAGTGGAACAAATCTTAGAAGTGCGCTCGATTGGTTCAATATCGATGAACCTTGAAAGGAGAGTTGAAGGTTGGAACGAGCGTATACCAAGAGTTCTTGGAATTCCTTGGGGATTCTTAATTGGAGCTGAGTTAACCATAGCCCAAAGTCGTATCTCTTTGGTTAATAAGATCCAAAAGGTTTATCGATCCCAGGGGGTACAGATCCATAATAGACATATAGAGATTATTGTACGACAAGTAACATCAAAAGTGTTGGTTTCAGAAGATGGAATGTCTAATGTTTTTTTACCTGGAGAACTAATCGGATTGTTGCGAGCGGAACGAGCAGGGCGTGCTTTAGACGAAGCAATCTGTTATCGTGCAATTTTATTGGGAATAACGAGGGCATCTCTGAATACTCAAAGTTTCATATCCGAAGCAAGTTTTCAAGAAACTGCTAGAGTTTTGGCAAAAGCTGCTCTACGGGGTCGTATTGATTGGTTGAAGGGTCTGAAAGAAAATGTTGTTTTGGGGGGGATTATCCCTGTCGGTACTGGATTCAAAAAATTAGTGCACCGTTCAAGGCAAGACATTCATTTTGAAATCAAAAAGAAAAATCTATTCGAGTTGGAAATGAGAGATATTTTGTTACACCATAGAGAATTTTTTTGTTCTTGCGCCCCAAGCAATTTCTATGACACACCAGAAAAATCATTTAAGCGAATTCATAATTCTTAAGGAGATATTTTTCTTTTTACTTTACTAGTTATTGATTGGGTACTAAAAAAAATGAAGAAATTAAGTTAAGTAATAAAAAAAAATGAAAGGTTTGGGCTGTGTATCAACGGTCAATCCCGGCAGAAGGTTCCGTAGGAACAATTATTTATTTGTTAAAAAAAAAAAAAAGAAAGCGTGGGAAAGATGACAAGAAGATATTGGAACATCCATTTGGAAGAGATGATGGAAGCAGGAGTTCATTTTGGTCATGGTACTAAGAAATGGAATCCTAGAATGGCCCCTTACATCTCTGCAAAGCGTAAAGGTATTCATATTATAAATCTCACTAGAACTGCTCGTTTTTTATCGGAAGCCTGCGATTTAGTTTTTGATGCAGCAAGTCGAGGAAAAAACTTCTTAATTGTTGGTACCAAAAATAAAGCAGCGGATTTAGTAGCATCAGCTGCAATAAGGGCTCGATGTCATTATGTTAATAGAAAATGGCTCGGCGGTATGTTAACGAATTGGTCCACTACGGAAACGAGACTTCATAAGTTCAGAGACTTAAGAGCAGAACAAAAGATGGGGAAACTCAACCGTCTCTCTAAAAGAGATGCAGCAATGTTGAAGAGAAAATTATCTACTTTGCAAACATATCTGGGCGGGATCAAATATATGACTGAATTGCCCGATATTGTAATAATCGTTGATCAGCGAGAAGAATATACAGCTCTTCGAGAATGTGTCATTTTGGGAATTCCGACGATTTGTTTAATCGATACAAATTGTGACCCAGATCTCGCAGATATTTCGATTCCAGCCAACGATGACGCTATAGCTTCAATCCGATTGATTCTTAACAAATTGGTATCCGCAATTTGTGAGGGCCGTTCTAGCTATATAAGAAGTCGTTGATTATGTTATGATTAAGAATAATAATAATAAGATTAGTTAATTATTTTGATTTATTGTATCGGTTACTATTCTTGTCTTTTATTTTTAAAAAGAGATAAAATGGGATATTGATATTATGTTATGTGATTTCTTGGTATCCTAACTATATGATTAATGATGAAAGTAGATGAGTCGAGAAAGAGATGGTTGAATCAAAATAATTCTTTTTTTCAGTTCGATTTCTGTCAGAGGACAATATGAATGTTATACCATGTTCCATTAAAACACTCAAAGGGTTATACGATATATCAGGTGTAGAAGTAGGCCAACATTTATATTGGCAAATAGGAGGTTTACAAATTCATGCCCAAGTACTTATCACTTCTTGGGTCGTAATTGCTATCTTATTAGGTTCAGTCATCATATCCGTTCGGAATCCACAAACCATTCCGACCGACGGTCAGAATTTCTTCGAATATGTCCTTGAATTTATTCGAGACTTGAGCAAAACTCAGATTGGAGAAGAATATGGCCCTTGGGTTCCCTTTATTGGAACTATGTTCCTATTTATTTTTGTTTCGAATTGGTCAGGTGCCCTTTTACCTTGGAAAATAATACAGTTACCTCATGGGGAGCTAGCCGCCCCCACAAATGATATAAATACTACTGTTGCTTTAGCTTTACTCACGTCAGTAGCATATTTTTATGCGGGTCTTACCAAAAAAGGATTGGGTTATTTCGGAAAATACATTCAACCAACTCCAATACTTTTACCAATTAACATCCTAGAAGATTTCACAAAACCTTTATCTCTTAGTTTTCGACTTTTCGGGAATATATTAGCTGATGAATTAGTAGTTGTTGTTCTTGTTTCTTTAGTACCTTTAGTAGTTCCTATACCTGTCATGTTTCTTGGATTATTTACAAGCGGTATTCAAGCTCTTATTTTTGCAACTTTAGCCGCGGCTTATATAGGGGAATCCATGGAGGGTCATCATTGATTAGTTTTCGAAATATTCTTTATTTTTAAGCTTATCCCAATTGAGGCAATGCATAGTTCAAGATTGGTTCTTAGTTGAGGAACATAATAGATATAAATACATATATATATTACGACTAGAGTTGTAGGAGGAAAGATAGACGATATTACGAAATGGCGGATGAGTTAGTGGGGGTCACCACTAGATATATGGAATGTTTATAAGGCCAGTCACAGTCCCTGTATATTTTTCGAAGAATTCTTCTAGAATCCGATTCAATATAAAAAGAAAATGCAGGCGGTTTACGTTATGAAAGAAACAAATGTATATGTGACATTAGATATATACTAGTTATATAGGGGTTATCTCTATCTATATTTCTATATTAATTTCATTATTTTTTTTATTTTATTCGAAGTTTTAGTTACTTCGACTCAATAGATTTTTGTGATCAAATAAGTAATAATTCATTGGTTGATTGTATCATTAACCATTTTTTTTTGGTGCGAGGAACCTATCATCATGAATCCACTGATTTCTGCCGCTTCCGTTATTGCTGCTGGATTGGCCGTAGGGCTTGCTTCTATTGGACCTGGAGTTGGTCAAGGTACTGCTGCAGGCCAAGCCGTAGAAGGTATTGCGAGACAACCAGAAGCAGAAGGAAAAATACGAGGTACTTTATTACTTAGTCTAGCTTTTATGGAAGCTTTAACAATTTATGGACTGGTCGTGGCATTAGCGCTTTTATTTGCGAATCCTTTTGTTTAATTTAATCCTAGAATGAAAATGTAAAAAAGTACGTTACCTACTTTTTTCTTATTTTATTAACTCGTTGCCATTTGCTTCTGTGAATTATATCAATACTTTATTCCTACAATTATGTATTTGTTGCTACAATACCCCGGGAAGGAGTGATTTGAGGATGAGGAATTTGTGGATTCACTCGTTTTCTTCCTTCCCGCCCTTAGTTTAGTACGATGGAATTTTTATTTTTCTTTTAGGAAGTGTTTGAACAAAGGAGATATTTTTCAATTGATACGAGACCCAGGACCTAACTTAATAAGTATCTTATCGGATACTTCAAAAAGAATAAGAAATTTTGTAATTCTCAATCTCAAATTCAATAAATAGATTTAATCTACTCCCATTAACATTAAAAAAAAACGGGAAATTAAGAAAAAGAAATCGATAAAAAAAAGGGCGAGTCAAGTGATACAAAAAGAACTCTGTTCTTTCTTAGTCCTATCTATAAGAGGAGAGCATATGAACAATGTAACCGATTCTTTCGTTTCCTTAGGCCACTGGCCATCCGCCGGGAGTTTCGGGTTTAATACCGATATTTTAGCAACAAATCCAATAAATCTAAGTGTAGTGCTTGGTGTATTGATTTTTTTTGGAAAGGGAGTGTGTGCGAGTTGTATATTTCACGAATAGGTTGGATCTAACCGACTGCACTTTATTTATGTTATTCTATATTTTTATAGGATAAATAGGAAAAAAGTGCATAATCTCGACGAATTCCTTCTGAGTAAATTCATAAATCATATGTAAGAACCATAGCATTTCGTTATTCATTGGTAAGTTAACTTTGATTCTCTATCAACCAACCAATAATGTGAGACCATTAACATGGTTAAAGCTAAACTGTTTGAAGTCCGGGCACAACATGGTACTCTTTCTACCACTACGTTAATAACGAAATGGTTTAAAAAAGAATAGTTGATAATTTTTTCGATATAGAACACTCATATCGATAAAATGATTTGAACCATTTACTAGAATAAATAAAGGGCGCCTTGCCCTTTATTATATTATCCAATGCCGAATCGGCAACCTATGTTATGTATAAAAAGGGGGAATTTTTGGATTTGAATAAAAAAGGAAATCAAAATAAAATTGAAATTTTCTATATTTCTATAATATAGAAATATCTATTTTCAATGAAATAAAGAACAAATAAAGAAACAACTTTGCTGACAATTATAGATTTTTTGTCTGGTCGGAAGAGTCCTCCTAATATTCTGTTCTTGTATCGGTTTTGATATGTTTGAATACAAACAGAAATAGAGAGGATAGGCTCATTATATTAAAAAAAGATACGGGAATGTCCATAAAATAAAAAATTGAGCGTGAGAGCCAAATGAATCGAAAGATTCATGTTTGGTTCGGGAAGAGATCATGGAAGTTGTGAAATTAATGGTAAGATAATCTACTTTCATTAAATGATTTATTAGATAATCGAAAACATAGGATTTTGAGTA